GTTAAAATTAGGTCCGCTTGTCTAGGACTTGATCTTGGTACCAACCCATAACGATCAAAGTCGAATCGCGAGCCTATTAATGAAGCAAATTCAATGAAACAGCAACTGGTACCATATAGAAGCGGCCATAAACTGGAGAGTCTTGACCAATTCGAAAGATCATTCGATGTAGTTGAAATAACTGAATTGGGGGTTGTTTGGTCAAGTAACGGAAACTCAATCAAATTCATAACTGTCTCAATGTAATTTTTTCCTTCCTTTTTTTTTTTATTGTCTGAATACTCAGTTAAGACCATTCCAACGCTCCTTTTCGCCATGCATAAACTGAACCCACAATTGGGATAAGCACGAAAATTAAAGCTTCGATAAATACAGATACACCCAATACATCGAAACTCATTGCCCATGGATAAAGAAAGACCGTTTCAACATCAAAAACAACAAAAACTAGAGCAAACATGTAATAGCGGATTCGGAATTGTAACCAAGCGTCCCCCATAGGTTCTATGCCCGATTCATAACTAGAGAGCTTCTCTGGTCCTTTACTAACCGGGGCTAAAACTCCTGAAATTACAAATGCCAAGATAGGAATAACGCTTGATATTATTAGAAATGCCCATAAAATATCATATTCGTGAAGCAGAAACATAAATGTACTCCTATTAATGTGGAATATGCTTAATTATTCGAGTTGGCATTGTCAATTCATCCAGAACTTGTTTTCCTAGGTGAAACAAGAATTTATTTTAATCAAATCAAAGTGTATAGTTCAGAGTTTGTTTGCTGCGTGGCATGTCTTGTTTAGAGATTCATCCAACGGAATCGGGATTCCGTTTTTGATTTTGATTCTATTTAGATATGGTGTAGAAATAAGGCGTTCTTACACAAACAAAACTCTCTCACTTTGTCTCGCTTTCTCTATTCTCTATAAAAAAATAGATATAAGATTAAAAAATATTAAATAAGAAAATTCTAAATAATAAAAGTAATTTAATTAAATACTAAAATATACTAATCTAACCTAATAGAATATTCTATTACTAATGTATTCTAATGAATAGTAATACTATAACTATGTTTCATAATTCTGAAACGTAATACTATGTTTTTGTTTTTTTCTTGATATTTCCTTATATTTATTTCTTTGTATTTTATATTTAGAAATATATATTTCTTATATAAATTATATGTAAATATATAATTTATGTAATGTATAAATAATAAAATGAAATAAGATAATGAAATATTATCAAAAAATAATATCAAACATAACATAGTTATTATCAAAACCAATAATTTTTGGGGGGTAAAAAATGTCTAGGGATTTCTAACATATTCGAAGTATTCTTTTCATTAAAATCCAGGTAAAGGATCGTCGTTGTTTCTATTGATTTTATACAAATACGAATACGTAAACACAATCTAATGCATCGAACGATTATATTTTCTTTCTTTTTCTTGTCCTAGATTTGACACATACTGATCTGATTAGATCCATTGGAATGAATTATTGTTTTTATTTTCAGGTACCTATGTATTTACATGAATATGTGGTAATGCTTTCATTTCATTTCTATGAAACAACCAATGGACTGGTCTGTCCAGTCTATAAACAAGTACTAATGAGGAAATGAAAACTATACTAAACAAAAATAGAATGTCTATACAAAAATAGACAAATAGAATGTATTAGGGCTATACGGACTCGAACCGTAGACCTTCTCGGTAAAACAGATCAAACTGATTATTATCGAAATGATTCGAACTGTTTCAAAGACCCAACATGCATTTTGTTTGTTGCATTGGGCTCTTTCATCAACTGATGTAAAGATCAGTTAGTCCACCATATTTTTTCTTTACAGGAAGATAATGAGCTGGCTCCATGTGCTCTGATTCATTATTTGTATTCAGATCTAGTAGCAATACCAAAGTGTTTCAAAGAAGGGTTACCTTGACTTAGGTCTGCCTTCGGCTTAGATCAACCGAAGTTAAATGGAGTCTCTATCGTTCCGCTGCAAGAGTCGAATATGAGACTTCATACACCTTAAAGTTCATAGGATGAAAGGAGGTTTTTTTGAAGCCCTTATACTCATTATGCCTAGCATTGAATGGGCTGGGTATTTACCTTATCAACTATCAAATCAATGACGGGTTCTATTTGATTTGGCACCTAAATTCGCACCAAAATCGGACCGAACCAAATATTTGTCAGGCTATTGTTCTCTCGAATCTATGGAGTAAGACATTGATTTTTCAATAAGATCAACTATGTTCATTGCATAATAAGCTCCCTTGAAAAGCATTGGCGCACGTGTAAACGAGGTGCTCTACCTAACTGAGCTATAGCCCTTGTCATAGATATCTTAACATATAGATAATTTCTTGTCAAGATGGATATTCCCTAATCTCACATGATAACTCTTTGATCCGTTTACTGTTAACAGATTGGTATTGCTTAGAAATAATATTCTATCTATAATCCCCGAGGTGATGGGTCTTC